TTAAAAATAAGCTAAAGTAAGCTTTTGGGTTCATACCCCAAATATAAAGGAAATACCTTTTTTTTAAAAATAAAGTGCCTGATAAAAGGATTATTCTGATAGGATAAATTATGTAAAATTTTACCTTTATTATATTTTATAGAATTAAACTATATCTTACAATTTCAAAAATTATCGTGCATCATACACTAAAATATAATTTTATAATATGAGTAAACCTCACTAAATTAACATTTATTTTAAATTTTATTTATAATTAACTCCAATAAAATATTTTTTATATTTATTGTATTTTTTAGAACATTAATTTCTATTTCATCAAACTCATGGTTAGGATGTTGAATTGGTTTAGAAATTAATTTATTAAGATTTATCCCCCTAATATCAAACCCTAATAATCTCCTCAATTCAGAAGCATCATTAAAATATTTTTTAACTCAATCTATTGCATCTATTAATTTTTTATTTTCAATTTTAATTAACCTATTACTATTAAAAAATTTTTTTAATGATTATATTATTTCTATTCTTATTAATTCATCTTTATTAATAAAAATAGGTTCTACCCCCTTTCACTTTTGATTTCCTAATATTATAGAAGGATTATCATGATTAAATTGTTTTATTTTAATAACATGACAAAAAATCTCCCCAATAATTTTATTATCTTATTATATAAACTTAAAATTTTTATTTTTAATTATAATTTTCAATGTTTTAATTGGAACTATTAGAAGATTTAATCAAACATCATTACGAAAATTAATGGCTTTTTCTTCAATTAATAATTTAGGATGAATATTATCAGCATTAACAATCAGAGAAAATTTATGAATATTATATTTTTTATTATATTCATTATTTATTTTTATTATATGTTTTTTATTTTATATTATTAATGTTTTTTACATTAATCAATTATTTAATTTAAATTTAAATTTTTCTATTAAATTTTCAATTTTAATTAATTTTTTATCCTTAGGAGGATTACCTCCTTTTTTAGGATTTTTTCCTAAATGATTAATTATTAATTATCTTTTATTTAATAATTTATTTATTATTTCTTTTATTTTTGTAATATCTAGATTAATTATATTATTTATTTATATTCGAATTATTTATTCATCTTTTATATTTTATTCAATTAAATTTAAATGATATAAAATTTTTATTAAAAACAATTTTATAACTTTTATTAATATTTCAAGATTTATTTCTTTATTAGGTATAATTATTAGAACCTTATTTTTTTTTTAAGGTTTTAAGTTAAATTAAACTAATAATCTTCAAAATTATTTATAAAGAAATTTCTTTAAGCCTTAGTAATTTATTTACACCTTAAAATTTGCAATTTCAAATCATAATTGAATATAAGACTAATAAAAGAGAAATTTCTCGTTAATAAATTTACAATTTATCGCTTATTAAACTCAGCCATTTTATTTTAGCGAAAATGATTATTTTCAACAAATCATAAAGATATTGGTACATTATATTTTATTTTTGGAATTTGAGCAGGAATAGTAGGAACTTCATTAAGTTTATTAATTCGAACTGAATTAGGAAATCCAGGATCATTAATTGGAGATGATCAAATTTATAATACTATTGTTACAGCCCATGCTTTTATTATAATTTTTTTTATAGTTATACCTATTATAATAGGAGGATTTGGTAATTGACTTGTCCCTCTTATATTAGGAGCCCCCGATATAGCTTTCCCCCGAATAAATAATATAAGATTCTGACTATTACCCCCCTCATTAGTCTTACTAATTTCTAGAAGAATCGTAGAAAATGGAGCAGGAACAGGATGAACAGTGTACCCCCCACTATCATCTAATATTGCACATGGAGGATCTTCAGTAGATTTAGCAATTTTCTCTTTACATTTAGCAGGAATTTCTTCTATTTTAGGTGCTATTAATTTCATTACAACAATAATTAATATACGAATTAATAATATATCATTTGATCAAATACCTTTATTTGTTTGAGCAGTAGGAATTACAGCTTTATTATTAGTTCTTTCTCTTCCAGTATTAGCAGGTGCTATTACTATACTTTTAACAGATCGTAATATTAATACTTCATTTTTTGATCCAGCTGGAGGAGGAGATCCAATTTTATATCAACATTTATTCTGATTTTTTGGTCATCCTGAAGTTTATATTTTAATTTTACCAGGATTTGGTATAATTTCTCATATTATCTCTCAAGAAAGAGGTAAAAAAGAAACATTTGGATGTTTAGGTATAATTTATGCTATAGTAGCTATTGGATTATTAGGATTTATTGTTTGAGCACATCACATATTTACTGTAGGTATAGATATTGATACCCGAGCTTATTTTACATCAGCAACTATAATTATTGCAGTACCAACAGGAATTAAAATTTTTAGTTGATTAGCAACATTACATGGAACACAAATTAATTATAGACCTTCTATATTATGAGGATTAGGATTTATTTTTTTATTTACAGTAGGAGGATTAACTGGAGTTGTTTTAGCTAATTCATCTATTGATATTACACTTCATGATACTTATTATGTAGTAGCTCATTTTCATTATGTATTATCTATAGGAGCTGTTTTTGCTATTATAGGAGGATTTATTCATTGATACCCCTTATTCACTGGATTAATAATAAATAATTATTTATTAAAAATTCAATTTATTTCCATATTTATTGGAGTAAATTTAACATTTTTCCCACAACATTTTTTAGGTTTAGCAGGTATACCTCGTCGTTATTCAGATTATCCAGATAGATTTGTATCTTGAAATATTATTTCTTCATTTGGTTCTTATATTTCCCTTATTTCTATAATAATAATTATTATTATTATTTGAGAATCAATAATTAACCAACGTGTTATTTTATTTCCTTTAAATATACCAACTTCTATTGAATGATACCAAAATCTTCCTCCATCAGAACACTCCTATAATGAATTACCAATTTTAAGTAACTTCTAATATGGCAGATTATATGTAATGGATTTAAACCCCATTTATAAAGGTTTTATCCTTTTTTTAGAAATGGCAACATGATCTAATTTAAATTACCAAAACAGAGCATCACCATTAATAGAACAAATTATTTTTTTTCATGATCACACTTTAATTATTTTAATTATAATTACAATTTTAGTAGGATATTTAATATTAAATTTATTTTTTACTTCTTATATTAATCGATTTTTACTTGAAGGTCAAATAATTGAATTAATTTGAACTATTTTACCTGCTATTACTTTAATTTTTATTGCTTTACCTTCTCTTCGTCTTCTTTATCTTTTAGATGAACTTAATAACCCTTTAATTACATTAAAATCAATTGGTCATCAATGATATTGAAGTTATGAATATTCAGATTTTAATAATGTAGAATTTGATTCATATATAATTAATTCAAATGAAAACATTAATAATTTTCGTTTATTAGATGTAGATAACCGAGTAATTTTACCTATAAATAATCAAATTCGAATTTTAATTACTGCCACTGATGTAATTCACTCTTGAACAGTTCCTTCATTAGGAGTTAAAGTAGATGCTAATCCTGGACGATTAAATCAAACAAGATTCTTTATTAATCGACCAGGAATTTTCTTTGGTCAATGCTCAGAAATTTGTGGAGCTAATCATAGATTTATGCCAATTGTAATCGAAAGAATTTCAATTAAAAACTTCATTAATTGAATTAATAATTACTCATTAGATGACTGAAAGCAAGTACTGGTCTCTTAAACCACATTATGATAAATTAGCAAATATCTCTAATGAAAAAAGAATTAGTTAATCTATAACATAAATATGTCAAATTTAAATTATTACTAAGTAATATTCTTTTATTCCTCAAATAATACCAATTAATTGAATTTTCTTTTTTATTTTTTTTATCTGCATTTTCTTATTATTTATTATTATAAATTTTTATATTTATAATTATAAAACAATTAAAATAAATAATTTAAAATCAAATAATTCTAATAATAATCAAATTTGAAAATGATAAATAATTTATTTTCAATTTTCGATCCATCAACTAATATTTTTAATTTACCATTAAATTGAATTAGAACTTTTATTGGTTTAATATTTATTCCTTATTCTTTTTGATTTATTCCTAATCGACATTTTTTATTATGAAATTTTATTTCTAATAAATTACATAATGAATTTAAAACTTTATTAGGAACTAATAGATTCAAGGGATCAACATTTATTTTTATTTCTCTTTTTTTTTTCGTATTATTTAATAATTTTTTAGGATTATTTCCTTATATCTTTACAAGTACTAGTCATTTAAATATTTCATTATCTATTTCTTTAACTTTATGATTAAGATTCATAATTTATGGTTGAATTAACAACACTCAACATATATTTATTCATATAATTCCTCAAGGTACTCCTACTATTCTTATACCATTTATAGTATTAATTGAAACAATTAGTAATATTATTCGTCCAGGAACATTAGCAGTTCGTTTAACAGCAAATATAATTGCAGGACATTTATTATTAACCTTATTAAGTAATACTGGAAATAATATATCTAATTATTTTTTAATTATTTTAATTTTTGTTCAAATTTTATTATTAATTTTAGAATCTGCTGTAGCAGTAATTCAAGCTTATGTAATTACTATTCTTAGTACATTATATTCTAGAGAAGTTAATTAATGTCAATAAATCATAATCACCCATATCATTTAGTAGATTATAGTCCATGACCTCTTACAGGAGCTATTGGAGTTATAACTTTAGTTACAGGATTAACTAAATGATTTCATAATTTTAATATAAATCTTTTAATTTTAGGATATTTAATTGTTTTATTAACTATATATCAATGATGACGAGATGTGTGTCGAGAAGGAACATATCAAGGAAAACATACTTTATTAGTATCAAATGGATTACGATGAGGAATAATTTTATTTATTGTTTCAGAAATTTTCTTTTTTGTTTCCTTTTTTTGAGCATTTTTTCATAGAAGTTTATCTCCAAATATTGAAATAGGATCTATCTGACCTCCTATAAGAATTACTCCATTTAACCCATTTCAAATTCCTCTTTTAAATACAATTATTTTAATTACATCAGGAATTACTGTTACATGAGCTCATCATAGTCTAATAGAAAACAATTTTACCCAAATATCTCAAAGATTATTTATTACTGTAATTTTAGGAATTTACTTTACTTTTTTACAAGCTTATGAATATATTGAAGCTTCATTTGCCATTGCTGATAGAGTTTATGGATCAACTTTTTTTATAGCAACAGGATTTCATGGTCTTCATGTTATTATCGGAACAATTTTTCTATTAACATGTTTTATTCGACATTTAAATAATCATTTTTCAAATTCCCATCATTTTGGATTTGAAGCAGCAGCATGATATTGACATTTTGTAGATGTAGTTTGATTATTCCTCTATATTTCTATTTATTGATGAGGAAATTAATTATTTATATAATATATTTAGTATATTTGACTTCCAATCAAAAAGTTTAATAATTTTAATATAAATAATTATCATATTATTAATTTTAACTCTTATAATAATATTTATTTCAAACTTATTAATAATAATTTCATTTATTATTTCAAAAAAATCTCTTCTTGATCGAGAAAAATGCTCACCATTTGAATGTGGATTTGATCCTATAAGTTTAGCTCGAATTCCATTCTCGTTACATTTTTTTCTTATTACAATAATTTTTTTAATTTTTGATGTAGAAATTGCACTTATTTTCCCATTAATCCCAACATTTTTAATAGTTAATTTTTTTATTTGATATAAAACTAGTTTTTTTTTTATTATTATATTATTAATTGGATTATATCATGAATGAAATCAAAATATATTAAATTGAACTAATTAAATAATTTTTAAAATTAAGGATTATAGTTTAAAAAAAAACATTTGATTTGCATTCAAAAAATATTGAAATCAATTTATCTTAAATAAGAAGCAATTTTGCATTTAGTTTCGACCTAAAAGATAGAGTAAATTACTCCTTATTTATTAATTGAAACCAAATTAGAGGTATATCACTGTTAATGATAAAATTGAATATAATATTCCAATTAGAAATATATTCTATTAAGCTGCTAACTTAATTTATAGTGATTAAAATCATTAATATTTCTTTAATTAATAATAATATTTATATAGTTTAAATTAAAACTTTACATTTTCATTGTAAAAATAAAGAAATATTCTTTTATAAATATATATATATTGTTATATATATAAATATTTAAAGATTTATTAATCACCTTAATATCTTCAATATTATGCTCTAATTAAGCTATTTAAATTATAACATTAATATAAAAATAAAAATTATTATTCATAAAACAAATCTAAATAAAAAAATTTTAAAATTATTTATTTGATAAATATAAAAAATAATAGAATAATTTTTAATAATTTTATAAATCCCCTGTCTTTTATAAATTTCTCCTCAACCTATATCAATATTTTTTAATAAATTTTGTCCTAAATTTAAAAAACTATAATTTATTATATAAGTTGATAGCCCAGGTATAAATCATATAATAGTTAAAAATATTCTTAAATTATAAGTTATTAAAAACTTATTAACAGAATAAATTTTTATATTTCTAACAATAAACCCTATTAAAGCCCCTAATATTCTTACATAAATTACTATTATCTTTATATTAAAAGAAAGATAAATTATATAAGGATAAGAAAAAATTATTCATCTTAAAAATCTTCCAGAAATTAATCTTATTATTAATAATAAAAATATTCCTTTTAATATAGTAAAATCTTCATCATATAAATTATAAATAGATAATAAATTAAAATCATTAATTATTAAATATATAAGTAAACGTAAAGTATAAAACATTGTTAAACCTGTAGAAATAAAATATAAATAATAAATAAATAAATTTAAATTTCTTATTCTAACTACCTCTAAAATTATATCCTTAGAATAAAAACCCGCTAAAAAAGGAATACCACATAAAGCTAAATTAGAAATATTTATACATAAAGAAGTTAATGGAATATATAATCTAATACCTCCTATTAAACGAATATCTTGATTATCTATTATCATATGAATAATAACACCAGCACATATAAATAATAAAGCCTTAAATATAGCATGAGTTAATAAATGAAAAAAAGCCAAATCACCATAACCTATTCTTAAAATTCTTATTATTAAACCTAATTGTCTTAATGTAGATAAAGCAATAATTTTTTTTAAATCAAATTCATAATTAGCACAAATACCAGCTATAAATATTGTTAAACCAGATAATAATAACAATAATTTTAATATATACATATCAATTAATAAATTATTAAAACGAATTAATAAATAAACACCAGCAGTAACCAAAGTAGAAGAATGAACTAAAGCAGAAACAGGAGTAGGAGCAGCTATAGCAGCAGGCAATCAAGATCTAAAAGGAATTTGAGCTCTTTTAGTTATAGCAGCTAAAATAACTAAAATACCAATTATTTTTATAGAATAATCATTAACTATAAAATCTAAATAAAAAATATAATTTCAACTACCATAATTTATTATTCAAGAAATTAATATTAAAATTATTACATCACCAATACGATTAGATAATGCTGTTAATATACCAGCATTATAAGACTTTATATTTTGATAATAAATAATTAAACAATAAGAAACTAATCCTAAACCATCTCAACCTAAAAAAATTCTAATTATATTAGGTCTAATAATTAATAAAATTATAGAAAATACAAATAATAAAACTAAAATAATAAAACGATTTAAATTTAAATCTGAACTTATATATCTCTTTCTATAAAAAATAACAGAAGAAGAAATCAAAGAAACAAATATTATAAATAATAAAGATATTCAATCTAATAAAATAGATATTACAACATTAAAAGAATTAAAAGAAATAATCTCTCATTCTAATATTATTACAGTATTATTTATAATAAAATAAATTATTATAAAAAAATTAATTAATATAAAAAAAAATAAAAAAAAAAATCTAATAAAACAGAGAGAATATTTATTAATGACCTAAAATGAACATATCACATTTTTGATACCACAAATCAATATTTTATTTAAATTATTTAAGTAAAATCAAATTATTCTATAATCAATCTTTAAAATTAAAATATTTAAAGGTAATCAATGTAATATTAATATTAAATATTCTCGTGATACCCCACTATAAAATCTATAAACTCCTAAATTATATTTTCCATGTTGAGTGTATGAATATAAATATAATCTATAACCTGCACTAAAAAAAGAAATTATTATTAATATAATTATTCTTAATCAAGATCAACTTACTAATCTATTAATTAATCTAATTTCCCCTATTAAATTTAAAGAAGGAGGAGCAGCTATATTTGAAGATATAAATAAAAATCATCATATTCTTATAGAAGGTATAAATCTTATTATTCCTTTATTTAAAAATAATCTTCGTCTTCCTAAACGCTCATAATTAATATTAGATAAACAAAATATTCCAGAAGAACATAATCCATGACCAATTATTAAAATATAAGCTCCCATAAATCCCCAATAATTTATAGTTATAATACCCCCAATTACTATACTTATATGAGCTACTGATGAATAAGCAATTAAAGATTTTATATCAATTTGACAAAAACATTTTAATCTAATATATAAACCCCCAATTAATCTAATAATAATTCAAACAAATCCCATTTTTAAATTAATTTTTTGTATGATAACTAAAACTCGTAATAACCCATAACCCCCTAATTTTAATATAATAGCAGCTAAAATTATTGAACCAGAAACAGGAGCTTCAACATGAGCTTTTGGTAATCATAAATGAGTAAAATATATAGGTATTTTTACTAAAAAAGCTATTACTATTCTAATATATAATAGTAATATATTATAATCATAAAATTTTATAAAATATATTATTATTGTTCTTATTTTTCCATAAATAAAAAAAATTCCTAATAATAAAGGTAAAGAAACAAATAAAGTATAAAATAATAAATATATACCCGCCTGAATTCGCTCTGGTTGATATCCTCACCCAATAATTAATATTAATGTAGGAATTAGTCTCCCTTCAAAAAATAAATAAAATATAAATAAATTTATTACTCTAAAAGTTAAATATAACATAATTAATAATATAATAATATTAAATAAAAAAAAATTTTCATAAAAATTTCTTTTATATAATCTTTCTCTTGCTATAATTATTAAACCTCTAATTCAAATTCTTAATAAAATTAAACCATAAGAAATTATATCACAACCTAATATATAACTTAAATTAGAAAAATTTATAATATTTAAAGTTAAATTTATAAATATTACTATTATTATTATAATTATAAATTGAACCATTCAAAATATATTTTTTTTAAAACACAAAGGAATTATAAATACAATTATTAATAAAAACTTTATCATTTTAAATTAAATTATATCTTTGAAAATAATCATTTCCATGAGTTCGAATTATAGAAACTAAAATTGAAAGACCTAATGCCCCTTCACAAACTGAAAAAACTAAAAAAACTATTAATATATATATATTATAATCTATTATTATTAAATATATTATTAAAAAAAAAAAAATACTTAATACTAAAAATTCTAATCTTAATAAAACAATAAGTAAATGTTTATGTTTAGAAACAAAAATTATATTTCCGAATAAAAATATTAAAAAAATTACTAGTCACATATTTATTATCATTTGTTTTTATAGTTTATCAAAAACCTTGGTCTTGTAAATCAAAAATAAGAAATTTCTTTAAAAACTTCAAAGAAAAAGAATATCTTTATCAATAATCTCCAAAATTATTATTTTAATTAAACTATTCTTTGAAATTATTAAAATATTTTTATCACTTTCTTTAATTTTTACATCAATTTTTATATTTTTTTTAAATCATCCATTTTCTATAGGATTAATAATTTTAATTCAAACTCTTTTTATATGCCTATTATCAAGAATATTAATTAATACTTATTGATTTTCTTATATTTTATTTTTAATTTTCTTAGGAGGATTATTAGTTTTATTCATTTATGTATCAAGAATTGCCTCTAATGAATTATTTAAAATCTCTTCGTTTAATAAAAGTTTTATTTTTTATTTTTCTACTTTATTAATTATTAGATTTTTATTTAAAGATAATTTATTTTGAATAAATTTTTCATTTAATGATGAAATAAATAATTTATTTAATCTTCTTTTATTTTTTAACAACGAATTTAACTTTAGTTTATCAAAATTATATAATGAACAAACCTATATATTAACATTAATAATAATTATTTATTTATTTATTACTCTTATTGCAGTAGTAAAAATTACTAATATTTTTTTTGGGCCTTTACGATCTAACATTTAATATATATATATATATATATAACTAATGATAAATTCATTTCACCCTATTCGAAAAAATCATCCTATTATTAAAATTATAAATAATTCCCTTATTGATTTACCTTCCCCTTCTAATTTTTCTTCATGATGAAATTTTGGATCATTATTAGGTTTATGTTTAATAATTCAAATTATTACAGGATTATTCTTAACTATATATTATACGGCTAATATTGAAATAGCTTTTTATAGAGTAAATTATATTTGTCGAAATGTTAATTATGGTTGATTAATTCGAACTTTACATGCTAATGGAGCTTCTTTTTTTTTTATTTGTATTTATCTTCATATTGGTCGAGGAATTTATTATGAATCATTTAATTTAAAGTACACATGAATAGTTGGAGTTATTATTTTATTTTTATTAATAGCTACAGCATTCATAGGGTATGTTTTACCTTGAGGACAAATATCATTTTGAGGAGCTACAGTTATTACTAATCTTTTATCAGCTATCCCTTATTTAGGAACAATATTAGTAAATTGAATTTGAGGAGGATTTGCTGTAGATAATGCAACTTTAACTCGATTTTATACTTTCCATTTTTTATTTCCTTTTATTATTATAATATTAGTAATAATTCACTTATTATTCTTACACCAAACAGGATCTAATAATCCTCTAGGAATTAATAGAAATTTAGATAAAATTCCTTTTCATCCATTTTATGTCTTTAAGGATTTAATTGGATTTATTATTTTAATCTTATCTTTAATTTTACTTTCATTAACAAACCCTTATTTATTAGGTGATCCAGATAATTTCATTCCAGCTAATCCTCTTGTAACTCCTATTCATATTCAACCAGAATGATATTTTTTATTTGCTTATGCAATTTTACGATCTATTCCAAATAAACTAGGAGGAGTTATTGCATTAGTTATATCTATTTTAATTTTAATTATTTTACCATTCACATTTAATAAAAAAATTCAAGGTATTCAATTTTACCCAATTAACCAAATTTTATTTTGATTTTTAGTTGTAATTATTATTTTATTAACTTGAATTGGAGCACGATCAGTTGAAGCCCCTTATATTATTACAGGTCAATTATTAACTGTTTTATATTTTTCTTATTTTATTATTAATCCAATATTAAATAAAATATGAGATAATCTAATTTTTTTTTAATAATTAATTAATGAGCTTGTTAATAAGCATTTGTTTTGAAAACATAAGAAAGAATAATTATTCTATTAATTTATACTAAAAATATTTAATAACCTAAAAATATTTTTATCCCTATATAAAATAATAAAAAATTTAAAGAAACAGGTAAATATCTTTTTCAACATAAATATATTAATTTATCATAACGATAACGAGGTAAAGTTCCACGAACTCAAATAAAAAAAAAAGATAAAAAAACCAACTTTAAATAAAAAAAAAATGTTAAATTATAACCCCCTATATATAAAATAACAAATAATAAACTTATAAATAAAATTCTAGAATATTCTGATAAAAAAATTAATGCAAACCCCCCTCTTCTATATTCAATATTAAATCCTGAAACTAATTCTCTTTCTCCTTCAGCAAAATCAAATGGAGTTCGATTAGTTTCTGCTATTAAAGAAGATAAAAAACATAATCTTAAAGGTATTATTAAAAAAATAAATCAAACTATAAATTGATAATTAAAAAATTTTATTAAATTAAAATCTATAATTAAAATAATTCTAGATATTATAATTAAAGATATTCTAACTTCATAAGAAATAGTTTGAGCAACTGCTCGTAAACCCCCTAATAAAGAATAATTAGAATTAGAAGATCAACCAGCAATTATTAATGTATATACCCCAATTCTTGTACAACATAAAAAAAATAAAATCCCTAAATTAAAAGTAATTATATTAAATAAATAAGGAATTAATATTCAAATTATTAAAGATAAAATAAATCTTATAATAGGAGAAAAATAATAAACTAAATAATTTGAATAATTTAAATAAACCTGTTCTTTAGAAAATAATTTAATAGCATCACAAAAAGGCTGTAAAATTCCTATATAACCTATTTTATTAGGTCCTTTACGAATTTGAACATAACCTAAAACTTTTCGCTCTAATAAAGTTAAAAAAGCAACTCCAATTAAAACACCAACAATTAAAATTAATATCCCAATAAAAATATTTAATAAATCCAATAATATCATATACTATTTATATATAACTTATAAATACGTATATATATATATGAATTCTAAAATCATTACAATTTTCTGCCAAAATAGCTATATAATCAAATTTAATAATATTCAAATAAATAAAATTATTTTAAATATTTAATCCTTTCGTACTAAAATATTTTTATTTGTTAAAGATAGAAACCAACCTGGCTCACACCGGTTTGAACTCAGATCATGTAAGATTTTAATGATCGAACAGATCAAAATTTTAAACTTCTGCATTTAAATTTTATCTTAATCCAACATCGAGGTCGCAAACTTTTTTTTTTATTTGTACTAAAAAAAAATATTACGCTGTTATCCCTAAGGTAATTTTTTCTTTTAATCATTAATAATGGATCAATAATACACTTATCTATGTTAAAAAATAAAAAAAGTTTATTAAATTTTTCTATCACCCCAACAAAATATTTTATCTTTTTTATTAATTAATTATAAATTTTTATAAAAAAAAAATAAAATATAAAACTCTATAGGGTCTTCTCGTCTTTTAATCTTATTTTAGCTTTTTTACTAAAAAATTAATTTCTAATTTTAAAATAGAGACAGTTTATATCTCATCAAATCTTTCATACAAGTCTTCAATTAAAAGACTAATGATTATGCTACCTTTGTACAGTCAATATACTGCAGCCCTTTAATTTTTAATATCAGTGGGCAGATTAGACTTTAAATTATAATCAAAAAGACATGTTTTTGATAAACAAGTGAACATAAATTTTTGCCGAATTCCTTTAATTTATTTTTTAATAAATTTTTATTTAATTTATATATATATATATATATATATATATTATTATTACTAATTTTATTAAATTATAAATTATTTTTTTATAAAAATTTAAATTTTTATTTTAAATTTTATTTTTTATTAAAATTTTTTATAATAAATTATAATTTTTAAACAATATAAATATTAAAAATTTTAATTTTTAATTTATTTAATTATAAATTTTTAATTTAAAGCTTATCCCCTAAAATATTAAATTTCAAATTTTTATAATTAATTAATTAATTATAAAATTATTTTAATTTTAAATTAAATTTTTTTCTAAAAAAACTAGATATATTTAAAAACGATTAACATTTCATTTCTAATTAATTATTAAAAATAATTATACAACATTAAATTTTTTAATTAATTAACTCTTTTAAATTCGAGATTTATTTAATTAAATTATTATTATTTAATAAACTCTGATACACAAGATACAATAAATTAAATTTACTTTTTAATTAATTTTTTTTTTATTTATTTAATATATTCCTTTACAGTAATATTTAACTATAAAAATATTAATTTTTTCTATTAAAAATACTTAAACCCCCATTTATTTATTTTTAATATTAAAATTTTTTTTATTAATTATAATTTTTTAATTTTACCCCCTCAAATTAATTAAATTTTAATTTCTTTTCAATGTAAATGAAATACTTTAACAAGCTCTAATTTGATCTTTCTAGAAACACTTTCCAGTACCTCTACTTTGTTACGACTTATTTCAACTTTTAAATGAAAGTGACGGGCAATATGTACATATTTTAATTATTAATCATTTTAATAAATTAATTAAAATTACATTTAAATCCACCTTCAAATCTATATTACAATAAAATTATTCATTTAAATATATTTAATGTAATCCATCATATTCTTAATTATATTCTGCATCTTGATCTGATTTAACTTTTTTTAATAAAATTTAAATATTATTTTTACTAAAAAATATTTTTTTAACAATGATATACAAAATTATAAATTAAGTAAATTTATTCGTGGATTATCAATTATTAGACAGATTCCTCTAAATGAACTAAAATACCGCCATATTATTTAAGTTTCAATAAATTATTATTTACTATTTTAGTATTATAAATTAAATTTTTAATAATAGGGTATCTAATCCTAGTTTATATTAAAATTTATTAAATCATAATAATTATATAAAATTTAATTAAATTAAAATTTCACTTAATAATTTAATATTTATTTTAATGAAATATTTTATTTATTATAAACTGAAATAATTTAATTTAACTTTTGTTTAACCGCAACTGCTGGCACAAAATTAGTTATTAATTTTTATATTACTAAATCTTAATTTCTTAAATTTTTAATATTAATTACTACTATATTATAATTTTAATTATTATTTAAATAATTAAAATTTTATACTAAAATTTATATGTAAAATAAATTTATAATAAATTTTAAAAAATATAATTATTTTATTATATTTCACAATTTTTGACATAGATTTTTTTTTTTTTTTTTTTATATTATTTATTTAATATAAATTAATAAATTTTTATTAATTTCTCTTATTTTTTTTCATAATATTTAAATTAAAAATTAATATCATTATAATCAGAATATAATTCATTTAAATAAAGATATATTATGTAATTTATAATTAATTTAAATATAATTTAATTTATTATTAAAATAAATAATAAATTAAATTTATTTATATATATATATATATATTAATTATATATATTATATATAATATATATTTAATAAAGTTTTGAACCATATTTAATAATTTTTATAATAAATATAATTTA